TCTTTGGATGAAGATAAGATAATGGTAGAAAGAGTACCATGCTGTGTTGGATTTCAAGCAGTTTCGCTTTAACCATGCTATTAGCCTACATTATTGGTTCAGAGAGAATCAAAATAGATTTACCAAAAACGCACGAAATGCTATGGTTCTTCCATATGATTTTAAAAATTATTCAGAAGTAATTCGTGGAATTATGCACTTTTTGTTATAAATAAAGTGCAGCTGGTTGAATCCAGCACTTTTTTTTGAAATAAACAACTCGCACACACTCCCTTTCCAAAAAAGATCAATACACCAAGTACTACACTTAGATTTATTGGATTTGTTGCTAAAATATCGGTATTAAATCCGAAACTCCCGGCGGATGACCAGTGACCCAAATAAACGACAGAATCGGTTACGTTTTTCATACGATCTCCCTAAGAATTAGAATAAAAAAGTTCTTTTTATATCACTTCGTCCCCCCCTTTTGTCTTTATTTATTAATTATATAACCAGCGTCAAAAATCTATTATAGGTAGAACTCGATTTGACTTTTCTAATTCCAATTTCCACTATGAACGCGAATTAGATACTAGGACTGATGTTACTTGTAAAATAGTTTGTTGAAACATTTCAGTTCTAGTGGACTAAGAAGGGGCAGGAAAAAGGCGAATTGCTATGCGAACACTCTCAAACTAAGTTCGTTGATTTTGATTATTGTGGTAACGAATAAGTAATTCTAGGAGTAAAATCTTGGATGGAAAGTCTAGGGGAATAACAAAATACGTATTTTTTCTATTTCTAGGATTAGATTAAACAAAAGGATTTGCAAATAAAAGCGCTAATGCTACAACTAGTCCATAAATTGTTAAAGCTTCCATGAAAGCCAGACTAAGCAATAAAGTCCCTCTTATTTTTCCCTCTGCCTCGGGTTGTCTCGCAATACCTTCTACAGCTTGGCCCGCAGCAGTACCCTGACCAACTCCAGGTCCAATAGAAGCAAGTCCGACGGCTAATCCAGCAGCAATAACAGAAGCAGCAGAAATCAGTGGATTCATTAGAAGTTCCTCACACCAAAATAAAGAAATGGTTAATGATACAAGCAACCAATGAATTAGAACTTAATTATTATTATTCGCTGGCGACAATTGATCCGGGCGAAGTAAGTAAGAACTCGGATTTGAATTCCCTCAACTTTACTTCCCACGGTACTTTGTCCCGAACCATTTTTTGTCTTCTTCCTTCTTTTGCTTGATTTAGTTTCTTATTCAATTCACAGGCATAGATCAAATGGGAAGATTTCTATTTGAATCCCCGTCTAAATTCATAGCAATAAATCAAATTCTATCTATCTTTAGGTCATATAGACCCAATCCATTATACATATACAAGCCCGTCTTGGATAATGTAAACTTACTATTTCTATCATTCCTATCTTAGAGTGAAAGAGTGTCCTAAGGCTTAAAAGCTCTTATTTCGAAATAAAAAATAAGTTAATGATGCCCTTCCATAGATTCTCCTATATAAGCCGCAGCTAAAGTTGCAAAAATAAGAGCTTGAATACCACTTGTAAATAATCCAAGAAACATAACGGGAATAGGAACCACTGAAGGTACTAAAGAAACAAGAACAACAACTACTAATTCATCAGCTAATATATTCCCGAAAAGTCGAAAACTAAGTGATAAAGGTTTTGTGAAATCTTCTAAGATATTAATAGGTAAAAGAATTGGGGTTGGTTGAATATATTTACCAAAATAACCCAATCCCTTTTTGCTAAGACCCGCATAAAAATATGCTATTGACGTGAGTAAAGCTAAAGCAACAGTAGTATTTATATCATTCGTAGGTGCAGCTAACTCCCCTTGCGGTAACTCTATAAGTTTCCAAGGTAAAAGAGCTCCGGACCAATTAGAAACAAAAATAAATAAAAACATAGTTCCAATAAAAGGAACCCAAGGACCGTATTCTTCTCCAATCTGAGTTTTGCTCAAGTCTCGAATGAATTCAAGAATGTATTCGAAAAAATTCTGACTGCTAGTCGGGATAGTTTGTGGATTCCGAATAGCGATAGCGGTTGACCCTAATAAGATAGCAATTACAACCCAAGAAGTGATAAGTACCTGGGCATGCACTTGGAAACCCCCGATTTGCCAATACAAATGTTGGCCTACTTCCACACCGGATATAGCATAGAATGTGTTGATGGAATTCATATTGCCCTCTGACAGAAATAGAACTTGAAAAGGAATTATTTTGATTCAATCAGCGCTTTTTTAAATTTTGTATACCAACAAATCACATAATATACCCATAGATTTGTATCCTTTTCATTCCAGATCCGTATAAGCAATTCTAAAAATCTATGGAGGTCTAAAAGTCATTTTTTATTAATTATTAATCAAGGCTTTTTTATATATCTCGAACGGCCCTCACAAATAGCAAATACTAGTTTGTTAAGAATTAATCGGATCGAAGCTATAGCATCATCATTCGCTGGAATCGAAAGATCTGCAAGATGGGGGTCACAATTTGTATCGATTAAACAAATCGTTGGAATTCCCAAAGTGATACATTCTCGAAGAGCCGTGTCTTCTTCTTGCTGATCAACGATGATTACAATATCAGGTAAACTCGTCATATATTTAATCCCACCCAGATATGTTTGCAAGTGAGATAATTGTCTCTTCAGTATAGCTGCATCTCGTTTCGGAAGACGGTTATTGAGCCCCCCTTCCATTCTTAAGTCCCGAAACTTATGAAGTCGTGTTTCGGTCGTGGACCAATTCGTTAACATACCGCCGAGCCATTTTTTATTAACATAATGACAGCGAGCCTTTATTGCAGCTCGAGCTACTGAATCCGCTGCTTTATTTTTGGTACCAACAATTAAGAATTGTTTTTCCTTACTTGCTGCATTAAAAACTAAATCACAAGCTTCTGATAAAAAACGCGCTGTTGTAGTAAGATTTGTAATATGAATACCCTTACGCTTTGCAGAGATATAAGGTGCCATTTTCGGATTCCACTTTCTAGTACCATGACCAAAATGAACTCCCGCTTCCATCATCTCTTCCAAATTTATGTTCCAATATCTTTTTGTCATTTCTCTCCACACTTCCTCTCTTTTTTTATTAAAAAAAAGACGAGGTACCCCGAAAATAAAATAAATAATTGTTCCGATGGAACCTTCACCGAAGATTGGCTGTTGATACACGATCCAAGCCAGTAATTCCTTTCTATTTGGATTCTCTTTTCTTTTTTCTTACTAAATTCTTACTTAATTAAAAATTAACAACAAATAACCGGACCAACTCCAGACCAGTTAAAAAGAGTTATAAAGGATGAATCCGACCTCAGGAATCAGTAACTCCCATAAATGATTTTTCTGATGTATCATGGGAACTCTTTGAAATGGGAGAATGAAAGAAATCTCGGTGGTGGACCAAAATATCTTTTATTTTACCCTCAAATAACTTTTTCTTTTTATTTGTCTGTTGCCTTGAATGATGTACTAATTCTTTGAATCCAGTACCCACGGGTATTATACTTCCCAAAACAACGTTCTCTTTCAGGCCCTTCAACCAATCGATACGACCCCGTAGAGCAGCTTTTGCTAAAACTCGAGCGGTTTCTTGAAAACTCGCTTCGGATATGAAACTTTGAGTATTCAGAGATGCTCTTGTTATTCCCAATAAAATAGCTCGGTAAGAGATTGGTTCTTCCAAAGCACGTCCCGTTCGTTCCGCGCGCAACACTCCAATGAGTTCTCCGGGTAAAAAAACATTAGACATTCCGTCTTCTGAAACTAATACTTTTGATGTTATTTGACGTACAATAATTTCTAGATGCCTGTTATGAATCTGCACACCTTGGGATCGATAAACCTTTTGTATCTTGTTAACTAACGAGATACGACTTTGCACTATAGTTAGCTCGACACCAATCAAGAATCCCCAAGGAATTCCAAGAATTCTTGTTATATGCTCGTTCCAACCCTCAACTCTCTTTTCCAGGTTCATCGATATGGAGTCAATCGAACGTACTTCCAAGACCTGTTCTACTTTTGGAAGACCCTGCGTTATATCACCAGATCTTGATTTTTCATATATAAATGTAACAAAAGTATCTCCCGTAGAAAGGATTTCTCCATAATGGCCATGAACAGTTGCCCCTGGCGTGGCCAAATAGGGCTTAGCCGATCTAATTATTATAGAATCCACTTGAACAATCAAAACTTGGCCCAATTTTAGGTGGGGTCTGTTTTTCGCTATACACCCATTTTCACAAATAAACTGACCAAGACTAATTATTGTGGGTCTCTCTTCACAAAAAGTACAATGGATAAAATACCAAGTCAAATGAAATGGATTCAAAATTATTTTACTGCATAGATCGGGATTCGAAACCCCTCCATTTTCATCCATTAAATAGTAGTTAATTATTTCAAAAGGATCTTTAAAATTGTCAAGTTGAAAATATTTCATTACCGAGATTTGATTATGGGTTAGTAAATGGTAAAAATTAGTAATTTGAAGGGCTGTTCCTATGGGACCCAATGATTTCAATTTGCTAACGGAAACTCTCGGGGGTTCAGCTTCTTTTATTATATTGTTATATTTTTCACTGTTGAATGGCCCTAGTCGAGAACAGTTGGATGATGACAAAATTATCAAAGATTGATATTCTTTTTTTCTATTTAACAGGGTACGAATAGTTACTTGATTTTGGATAGGCGGTTGTTGACTCCCTGCCTTGGAATAAAACGGATTGATATAGGCGCAACCGGCTCCAGTAGTATTATAGATCAACCCTGAACCCGATGAATCGTTCCTTTTTCCAGTATATTCAAGGGGGGAGTTGACTAAGTCGATTCTTATAAAATCTCGCACGAGATCCTTTGTTTTTACTTGAACAAAAGAAGCAGGGGCCTCTCCGACATAAGAACGTTTTTTAGCGTGAGTCCAATTCAACACGAAACAAGTCCGAACTAATTGACTGCTTGTTTCCGGGATTCC